CTCGAGCTCGAGGACGTAGTTATCCGATAAAAAGACCCACTTGTCATATAACTATTGTATTGAAAAATATATTCTTAGAAGAAGAATATAAATATATCAATAAATATAACATCATATAACTATTGTATTGAAAAATATATCCTTAGATGAAGAATATAAATATATCAATAAATATAGCATATGGTAAATAAAGAATATATCATATGGTTAAAAAAACCTGGATGGATATATAAAAAAAAGTACACAAATATGCCGTGTCATGATATGTATAGTAGTGGGGGAGTATGGGACAAAAAATAAATCCACTTGGTTTCAGACTTGGTACAACCCAAGGTCATCATTCCCTTTGGTTTGCACAACCAAAAAATTATTCCGAGGGTCTACAAGAAGATAAAAAAATACGGGATTGTATAAAGAATTATGTACAAAAAAATATAAGAATATCCTCGGGTGTCGAGGGAATTGCACGCATAGAGATTCAAAAAAGAATCGATCTGATTCAGGTCATAATCTCTATGGGATTCCCAAAGTTATTAATAGAAGGTAAACCACGAAGAATCGAAGAATTACAGATGAATGTACAAAAAGAATTTAATTGTGTGAACCGAAAACTCAACATTGCTATTACAAGAATTGCAAAACCTTATGGACACCCTAATATTCTTGCAGAATTTATAGCCGGACAATTAAAAAATAGAGTTTCATTTCGCAAGGCAATGAAAAAAGCTATTGAATTAACTGAACAGGCAGATACAAAAGGAATTCAAATACAAATTGCAGGGCGTATCGATGGAAAAGAAATTGCACGTGTCGAATGGATCAGAGAAGGCAGGGTTCCCCTACAAACCATTCGAGCTAAAATTGATTATTGTTCTTATACAGTTCGAACTATCTATGGGGTATTAGGCATCAAAATTTGGATATTTGTAGACGAGGAATAAGAAGCCCTTACTTGCCTTTCCGTTCTATCCAGTGATGGAACAAAAAATGACAAACTCTTTCATTCTTTTTCTGTTCAATCAAAACAAAAATGAGCAATTCTACAATTCTATAGGGCTGAATAAAAATTAGATTGACCATTTCATATAATTGCTATGCTTAGTGTGTGACTCGTTGGTTCTTTTTTTAGGGTTAGGATTCAAAAAAAAGTGGACCGGCCCATAGTATGGACTACTAACTATAGAACTAATAACCAACTCATCGCTTCGTATTATCTGGATCCAAAGAACCAGTCAAGATATGATATATTGGTCATATCATTATAGCAACTAAAATCTTTTTTTGCATAAACAAAAGAAAAACCAATCTGATTATGAGTTGTGAAGCGAAATATAGAAGGATGTGGATAACTGGAAGGGTGAGAGAAAGAGAGAAAAATAATATTAATAATATATGATTCCAATCTAATATGTAAGGTCTATAAGTCATCTCATAAAAGGCAATGTAATAAAGCATCAATACTCTGATTCGTCCCTAATTAGATGAATCTGTTCATAGAACAAAAAAATCAAGAGCTTCGAGCCAATAAAGACTGAGAAGATTGACTCAAGAAAAAATTTCATTAGGGGCTCCATTGTAGAATTCAGACCTAACCATTAATTGAGAAGCGATGGGAACGACGGAACCTGTGAATGAAGAAGATTCTATTGAAAACGAATCCTAATGATTCATTGGGTGGGATGGCGGAACGAACCGAGGACTAATTCATTTATTCTGAGAGGTCATGGGATAACCCTACAACTGAACTAGATATTGAAAGAGTAAATATTCGCCCGCGAAAGTTTTATTTTATTGGATTGCTAAATTTTGGGCGATCCGATAGATACGATAAAGAAAAAAAAAAATAAAGATTCGTTAGAACATTCTAAAAAATGACATTATCTATAAATAAAAATAGATGTTTAGTTCTATATCCAAACAAGATAGACAAATTTCGAATAGATTAGATGAAATAGTAAGGAATCCCATGATTCAGTGTATTATTCATTAAATACATGTCTATCTTAATTAACTATTTTTCAATCGTTTCATTCGCGAGGAGCTGGATGAGAAGAAACCCTCATGTCCAGTTCTGTAGTAGAGATGGAATTGCGAAACAACCATCAACTATAACCCCAAAAGAACCAGATTCCGTAAACAACATAGAGGAAGAATGAAGGGAATATCTTATCGAGGTAATCGTATTTGTTTCGGTAGATATGCTCTTCAGGCACTTGAACCCGCTTGGATCACATCTAGACAAATAGAAGCAGGGAGACGAGCAATGACACGAAATGCACGCCGTGGTGGAAAAATATGGGTACGTATATTTCCAGACAAACCAGTTACAGTAAGACCTGCGGAAACACGTATGGGGTCGGGGAAAGGATCTCCCGAATATTGGGTAGCTGTTGTTAAACCAGGTAGAATACTTTATGAAATGGGCGGAATAGCAGAAAATATAGCCAGAAAGGCTATTTCAATAGCGGCGTCAAAAATGCCTATACGAACTCAATTCATTATTTCGGGATAGAAATATAGAACCAAAGAAAAGGGGTCTTTGGAATAAAAAAAAATTGCAGGTTTCTTTTTTTGGACAAAGAATATTTCTTTTTTTTTTCCTTCGCCCTTTTTTGCATTGAAAGAACAGATTCAAAAATGATATGATTCAACCTCAGACCCATTTGAATGTAGCGGACAACAGCGGGGCCCGAGAATTGATGTGTATTCGAATCATAGGAACTAGTAATCGCCGATATGCTCATATTGGTGACGTTATTGTTGCTGTGATCAAAGAAGCAATACCAAATATGCCTCTAGAAAGATCAGAAGTGATCAGAGCTGTAATTGTACGTACTTGTAAAGAACTCAAACGTGACAACGGTATGATAATACGATATGATGACAATGCTGCAGTTGTCATTGATCAAGAAGGAAATCCAAAAGGAACTCGAGTTTTTGGTGCGATCGCCCGAGAATTGAGACAGTTAAATTTTACTAAAATAGTTTCATTAGCCCCTGAGGTATTATAAGATAAGACTATGATATAGGGATATTTGAATGAAATAGATTAATTAGTAGATTGTGTCTCACGTATATACCTTTAATAATTCATAAATAAATACATGTTTATTATATCCAAATTTGGAGGCACCAATAATTTTAGTTCATCATGGGTAGGGACACTATTGCTGACATAATAACCTCGATACGAAATGCTGACATGAATAGAAAAGGGACAGTTCGAATAGCATCTACTAACATCACCGAAAACATTGTTAAAATACTTTTACGAGAAGGTTTTATCGAAAACGTGAGGAAACATCGGGAAAGCAATAAATATTTTTTGGTTTTAACCCTCCAACATAGAAGGAATAGGAAAGGACCATATAGAACTATTTTAAATTTAAAACGGATCAGTCGACCTGGTCTACGAATCTATTCTAACTATCAACGAATTCCTAGAATTTTAGGTGGGATGGGGATTGTAATTCTTTCTACTTCTCGAGGTATAATGACAGACCGAGAGGCTCGACTAGAAGGAATCGGCGGAGAAATTTTGTGTTATATATGGTAATCCTTCTAATATCCGAATTAGATCCGAAATTTCCTATTTGTGAAAAAAAAAAGAGAAAGGACGGGTTGTCTAATATCACTCCTCCTCCATTAGTTGATACTTCAAGGGGGTTTTACCTGGAATGAAAGAACAAAAATGGGTTCATGAAGGTTTAATTACTGAATCACTTCCCAATGGTATGTTCCGGATTCGTTTAGATAATGAAGATCTGATTCTAGGTTATGTTTCAGGAAGGATCCGACGTAGTTTTATACGGATACTACCAGGAGATAGAGTAAAAATTGAAGTAAGTCGTTATGATTCCACCAGAGGGCGTATAATTTATAGACTCCGCAACAAGGATTCGACCGATTAGGCAGTTGTTTCAACTTCAACATTCCTTTCATGGGGATACAATTCGAAGTTCAAAATCTCAAGAAACTTATTTTCTTCCAAGAAATAGATTCGGAATTCAGTTAAGGTAAGGAATGAGAAATATGAAAATAAGGGCCTCTGTTCGTAAAATTTGTGAAAAATGTCGACTGATCCGTCGGCGGGGACGAATTATAGTAATTTGTTCCAACCCGAGACATAAACAAAGACAAGGATAATCTTTCTAAAAGGGACTCTAAAGGACCCAATGTACAAATAAAAATAAAGGATCTGTTTTAACATGAAATGGATATATCCATATATCTCTGACTCATATTTATGAGATGATAAAATATGGCAAAACCTATACCAAGAATTGGTTCACGTAGGAATGGACGTATTGGTTCACGTAAGAGTGCACGTAGAATACCAAAGGGAGTTATTCATGTTCAAGCAAGTTTCAACAATACCGTTGTGACTGTTACAGATGTACGGGGTCGGGTGGTTTCTTGGTCCTCTGCCGGTACTTGTGGATTCAGGGGTACAAGAAGAGGGACACCATTTGCTGCTCAAACCGCAGCAGGAAATGCTATTCGTACAGTAGTGGATCAAGGTATGCAACGAGCAGAAGTTATGATAAAAGGTCCTGGTCTCGGAAGAGATGCAGCATTACGAGCTATTCGTAGAAGTGGTATACTCTTAAGTTTCGTACGGGATGTAACCCCTATGCCACATAATGGCTGTAGACCTCCTAAAAAAAGACGTGTGTAGAAATAAACATTGAAGAGATTTCAAGAGAAATAAACGATTCAATGATCTGATCAAATAATATTACTATGGTTCGAGAGAAAGTAACAGTATCTACTCGGACACTACAGTGGAAGTGTGTTGAATCAAGAGCAGACAGTAAACGTCTTTATTATGGACGCTTTATTCTGTCTCCACTTATGAAAGGCCAATCCGATACTATAGGCATTGCGATGCGAAGAGCTTTGCTTGGAGAAATAGAAGGAACATGTATCACACGTGCAAAATCGGAGAAAATACCACACGAATATTCTACCATAGTAGGTATTCAAGAATCAGTACATGA